TCGCTCAAGAAAAGCTCCAGAAGATGTTAATCGTAAATAAGAAGATTTTTTACGAAGAAAAACTAATACAAATTCGCATTCAGATACATAAGAATTATATAGGAACCGAAATAGTCTTTTATTTTCTTTTTCAAAAAAAAAAAGAAAAATAGAATTATTCGGAGTAATAAGACTATTCCAATTATGATATTCGTGAAGAAAGAATCGCAATAAATGTAAAGAGGGAACATCTTGGATCCAGCATTGAAGGATTTGAACCAAGATTTCCAGATGGATGGGATAAGGTATTAGTATATCTGACACATAATTTAAATGTGATAATTTGTCCTCTAAAAAGGGAAATATTGAATGAATAGATCGTAAATTAAAATTCTTAGATTTTGGTATTTTATCTTCGAGGGAAGATACTAATCGCAGCAAGAATGGAATTTCCACAATGACTGCAAAACCTTCCAATATTATCTGAGAATAAAAATGAAAATAAAAATGATTGTTGTACCCAACGAATCGATTTTGGTTAGAATCATTAACCGAATAAATCAAATAATTCTGTTGATACATTCGAATAATTAAACGTTTTACAAGTACTGAACTAGATTTATTGTCATAACCCAAAATTTCCGCGGATTCGTAAAAAATCGAACCATTTAAACCACGATCATGAACAAATGTGTAAATATACTCCTTAAAGAGAAGCGGATATAGGAAGTGTTGTTGCCGAGATATATCTTTTTCTAAATATCCTTGTAATTCTTCCATTTACATTTCTAATTGAACCAGAGGCAGGACCATTTTGGGGGTTATCAAATGATACATAGTGCAATATGGTCAGAACAGGGTATGTATTATGTATATAATTACAGTAAGAAATAGTAAGAAAAAAATATATACCCCGCAAACAAAGGAAACAGGGGAGTCCAATCAACAGATCTTTTTCCTCTCCTTTTCTATCCAATTGGTTTATGTTCGTTATAATTACAAGAGGGTAAAAAATCCTTTATTTTTGCAACCCGATCGCTCTTTCGATTTTGGAAAAAATTTTCTTTACTTTATCAGTATACTGTTTCTTCTACACATCCGTCTCCAATCCATAAGAATAATTGGGATTCATTAAAAAAAAAAAAGAAAATCAATGGTCCACTCACAGAAGAACCCACCCTTTCCCACATCAGGCACTAATCTATCTTTAACGTCTAATTAGATCGGGTAATTATTCAATCAAATTAAGAACAAAGGCTCGTTGCTTTTTGTTTCACCAGAATTAGAGCCCTATGGGCTCTATCCATTTATTCACTAGACCCAACTGTAAATGTGAATTTTTTTCTCTTCCAAAAAAAACTATTTTATAATTTTATTATAGTTATAGTATTATTATTATTATAGTATTATTATACTATATTATTATACTATATTATTATAGTAAAGTAATAAGTAATATATATATATATTAATAATTATAATACTTTTTACGACATGCTGTTTTTTCCATTCATTACCTTTGAGGATCAGTCGTGGTCTTATAAACTCTACCAATAGTCTGGACGAATCTCTTGCTTCATCCAAATGTGTAAAAGATCATAGTCGCACTTAAAAGCCGAGTACTCTACCGTTGAGTTAGCAACCCGAATAAAATAAAATAAATAGGATATGTAAATACGGTCAAAATAAAAAAATCAATTGAATTGCACTGCACGACCCCGTCAAAACATTGAACTAGAACAAATCGAAAAGAAAAATTTGTTGATCAATTAAAAACAACAAAATGGACAGATTGGATTAAACAACAACGGATTCCCGATAGGGATGTCAAAATGGTGACAAACCACCATTTTATTTATATTTATCAATTTTTTTTTTCGTTAAGAAAATACATCTTGTATGCCAGTAAATCCGGCAGGGCAAACCCATCATTTGACTGAAATGAAGGAAAAAACCCATATGGGGTGGAGATAAACGGATCTATTTATCTACGATCGAATTATATTTCTTCGATGCACCATTGTCAATATAAATCCAATATTAAGAAAACAAATTTAAGTAAATCAAATAAAGACTTGTGTTGGATTGGCACAACAAAAGCATAAATAAGAAATTTGGATAAAAAAAATATGAAAGAGGTAAATTAAAAAAAAATATCGGGTTTATTCAATCAATAGAGGTACAATAAGTAAGATTAACCCCTTGTTTGTTGGTTTTGTTGGTGGATTCCCGCAACAAACAAAACAAGAGAAAAGGTAAATTAAGTATGAATACAGCAAGAAAAAGGCAAATTGTGTGTAAATAATTACACAAAGATAGATACTAGTGACCCCCCCCCCCCCCCCTTTTTTTTATTTATTAATTTCGTTTTTTTCCTTTAATTAACTCGAATCGAAGTTCTTTCTTGAAATAATTCTGCCTTCCTTAAAATATCACAAACAGTTCCCGTAGGTTGAGCACCTTTTTCAAGGAAATATAGAATAGCAGGAACATTTAAATAAGTTTGATTCTTTATCGGATCGTAAAAACCTACTTTTCGAAGATCTCTTCCTTCTCTTCGGGATCGAACATCAATTGCAACGATTCGATAGATAGCTCATTGGGATAGATGTAGATAAACAATGCCGCCCCCCCTAGAAACGTATGGGAGGTTTTCTCCTCATACGGCTCGAGAAAAAAGGATTCTAAATTTCTGTATATGTATATAATTATTTCTGTATATGTATATAATTACATAATGGCAAATGGATCCATAAAATCATGAATTAGACTATAATTTTAGTCGTTTTTTTATTCTTCCTACAGAAAAAAAGAAATCTCATTCATACTCATAACTCAAGTTGGGTAATTCTGACAGAGTTCGAAGGGAAACCCTTAGACATTTATTGAGCCGTCTCTAACCTCTTTTGTTTGTCTCATCTCGAATCTATTTTTATTCTTCATTCTGATTCAATTGTTGAGACAATTGAAAATAGTGTTTACTTGTTCCGGAATCCTTTATCTTTGCCTTGTGAAATCATTGGGTTTAGACATTACTTCGGTGATCCTTACTCCTTTCAAAAGAGCAGCAACATACCTTTTCGTTTTTTGTTATTTTTTTTCTATACTTCTATACTATACTATAACTATAGAATAGAAATAGTATATGAACGGTTGATTCCCTTGTGATACACTTTTGATCGAAAAAGTTTTACCAATTCTGAAAAATTTTACTTTATTTTCTGTTTGATTTTTCTATTTTTTAAAACTTTCGATTTATATATTGAGGATATACTTACAAAGTTGGTCTAACTTATTGATAGTTACTAACCCTAGATTCTTCCCCCTGATAAACGAATCAATCCTTTCTACTCGAGCTCCATCATGTACTATTTACTTACAACCTAACACAAATTAGGTTCCTAGCATAGCAGAACAAACTATGTCGAGCCAAGAACATCTTCATTCCTATAGAAAATGGTGGATGTAAGAATCCACAGCCGATCATGTCCTTCAAGTCGCACGTTGCTTTCTACCACATCGTTTCAAACGAAGTTTTACCATAACATTCCTCTAATTTTATCTCAAACCGGTATGGAATTGATTCAATATGGAATCATGAATAGTCATTGGCTCAACCGGTGTGTATACCGGTATATAATATAATAGTACATACTTTCTATCTATCTATCTATGAATAGATAAGTATTCATCCGGGGAAGGCTCAGCACGGATCCAATTTATTTAACTCTATATTCTATTTATTTAACTCCATATTCTATGCATATGAATGAAACATATTTCTAAAAAAGACGAATAAATAAGTTTGCTTAAGACTTTTTTACATCTTCAAAAGATTGTTCGGGACGATCAATCATGAAGAATCCATTTTTCTCGAACAAATAAACTATAAACCTCAAAAGAAGAACCTTTAATAGATTTGCAATCCCGGAACAAAATCAATTATTAATCAAACTTATTTATTTTATACAATACAGATTTTTTTTTACTTCAGGTTCAAGAATTTTTCCTTTCCATCAATTCCATAAAGTCAAGTAGATGCAATATACGAATTTCCCCCCAATCGCTATATTACATTGATTTACAATCATTCGTTTGAACCGGATAAGATATAAGATGAACCTAAGATGAACCAGATAAGATATAAAATGAAAAAAAAATGGGGTCCAGTTCGTTTTTCATATTTTTATCCCACAACAGCTTTAGAAGTTTTAAGACCAGCGATGAAATTAGTACCAAAAACTCCCTACTCTTTAGTCTCCACATAGAATGTGGAATTGGGATACCCCATTTATTTACTTTAGGCTTTTTTTTTAGCCTTGGTAAGGGAATAAAGAGGCCTTTCTTTCATTCACATTTCGATTCAGAATGTTTCATGTAAGAATTGACATTTCATAGATATGGGACATAAAGTTTCCATAAGTAACTAACTTTCAAATGAATATTGAGTAGTACGAGCATATCCTGAATGTGAATGATAAACCCAGAATTTCTTTTTTGAATTAAAAAAAAAAGATATTATTTCCACCCACATTTGACACTTGATTACGTTTGTAATAACCCAAATGAAAGAAAAAATATGATTCTTAGAATCATTCTTGGAATTCATAACAAGAGATTGTTCTCGTTAACAATTTTATGTTTCATGTGGGATACAATATGATCACATCTTTCGTTTCTGATGGAAACGATCTGGGACGGAAGGATTCGAACCTCCGAGTAACGGGACCAAAACCCGCTGCCTTACCACTTGGCCACGCCCCATTTCGAATTTCTATTTGACACTAATAAACATTAATATTGGTATTGGTTATTCGTCAATCCCAACCCAATAAATACATTGGGAATATATTGTTGCTAGGATTCAACACATGTAGATATAGAATCCTAAAAATTCATTGATCATTACATGGAATTCAGTTAAGATATTGTATGAAAGTGGAATTCCTTGTATTCTCATTTGAGAATGGAAGGAAGGATTTTTATTTGGGAGAGATATAAAAAGAAGAAAAAAAATATTTTTTGACTTGTCTTTTTTTATTTTCCCTTATAAAAAAAACTCAATGAGAATAAAATTATCTACAAGAACGAAATTTTGTTATGCTTAATATCTTTAGTTTAATCTGTATCTGTCTTAATTCTGTCTTTTATTCGAGTAGTTTTTTCTTCGCCAAATTGCCCGAAGCTTATGCCTTTTTCAATCCAATCGTAGATGTTATGCCCGTCATACCTGTACTTTTTTTTCTCTTAGCCTTTGTTTGGCAAGCTGCTGTAAGTTTTCGATGATTTAATACTCTGCTAAATTCATGATTTATTCGATAAAAAAATTCAAAAAATTGATAAGACCAGATAAGTCTTACATTATGAACCCTCGATTCTATTTTTGATAACGAAGGAATCAAAATCTTATTCCAAATAAATTCGTGAAAATGACTTTCTTTTCAAAAAATACTTCATTTTTTTGGGGGGGGGTGTCATGTCAAAACAAAACAAAATAGTATATGTGGTAAAAAATAAGTAATCTATTCCCTTTTTCAAAAAAAAAAAAAGATCTTGGAGATTGTGTAATGCTTACTCTCAAACTATTCGTTTATACAGTAGTGATATTCTTTATTTCTCTCTTCATTTTCGGATTTTTATCTAATGATCCAGGGCGTAATCCTGGACGTGAGGAATAAAAAAAGATATTTTTAGTTTTTCCTGTTTTTTTCTAAATTTTTTCTTATGATTTTATCTATTCCATACATTTACCTATGATAAAATCAAGGGATCGAAAGAATTTCGAATTTGAAAGTCTCAAGTCTTCAGAAGAAGCGGAGAGAGAGGGATTCGAACCCTCGGTACGAATAACTCGTACAACGGATTAGCAATCCGCCGCTTTAGTCCACTCAGCCATCTTTCCCCATCCCCATTTAAAAATGGAAAATTTTTTATGTGATGTGACACGTGAAGTAAAGATTGATAAAAACCTTCATTTTCCTTTTTTATTTATCTATTATTCTATTATATATATTTTCTTTTCTTTCTTTTTTTATTTTATAATAATTTTTAATGAAAAAAAAAATAATATAATTATAAAAAGAAAGAAAATAATTATAAAAAAGAAAGAAAAGAAAAAAGAATAAGAAAGAATTTAAATAAAGATTTAAAATAAAGATATATAAAATAAAGATGTATAAAACAATATAACAATTATATAACATTATAACAATTATATAACATATATTATATAACATATATAAATAATATATATAATATATATATATAAGAATATGTACTAATATATATAATATATATATATAAGAATATGTACTAAGAAGAAATATAAATATATATGAAGAAATAAAATATATATAAGAATATTAAGATAAGAAGAAATTTGATCAGGAAATCAATTTAGATAATGATTCGAAACGGATATCCCCAATGGATATCTACTTCTTTGATTTTGTTCAAAAACTTTATTTGAATCCAATTGACCCGAATTCTTAATTCATAAATAAGATCTGGCAGTTGAAAGAGAAGTTGAAAAAAAGGAACCATGTATGCAGATTTCATCCTTTCTATGATCCAGCTTCAATGATTCTTTCAGGTCGGGACTGGGACTATCAGTAATGACTTCGTATCAAACGAAAAGAAAAGTATAATATAACTATAACTTTTTTTATGTTATTTAAAAAAGCTTTCTGCTCTTCGACTATTTATATTTAAGTTAAGTCCCCGGCACGGGACGAAGCGTCAACGCTAGAATTTTCATGATTCTGGTGCTATCTTGATTGCGCCTCACTCTATATTCTGCTGAGTAGGATTCGACAAATGGTCCATTCATATACAATAATAAATATATAGCGGGTATAGTTTAGTGGTAAAAGTGTGATTCGTTCTATCGAAAACTTAAATACTTAAGGGATCTTTCAGTTTTTTTTTTTTTTTTTTCAAATTCCTATCAAAAATCATATTCCTATAAAAAACTTTATTTTTTAAAAAGGTTTAATCCTTTACCTCTCAATAGCATATTGGAGGAAGAATGTACATTCTCACGATTTTTTTTTCCAAAAGCCAATTAGAAATTGAATAAAAAAGATTGGATTATGGATATGGAGTCGCGAAGCATAATTTTTTTGAATTGGATTAACTCTTCCAATTGAATGAGTATGAGTAAAGGATCTATGGATGAAGATGCAAAAGTGTATTTCCAATCGTAACTAAATCTTCCATTTTTTTTTGTAAAAGGGAAATTGAAGTAAAATAGCTATAAAACGATGGTTTTGGTTTACTAGAACCATCACATCAGCATATTGTTTCAGCTCGGTGGAAACAATATTCTTTTCCTCAGGATCCTGCGAGTGGAAATAGGGAACGAAGTAACTAGACTAAATGGATTTAGTATAATCCCCTCCTCTAGGAGGGATCATCTAGAAAGCAAGTAACTTTGGATGCATTCATACAAAAAAGCTGACATAGATGTTATGGATCTAATTTTTTCTTTGGAAATACATCGATCTTCTATAAAGAAGCCGA